AACTTACAAAAAAAATAACATTTTGATAAATAAAATTCATGGTATCCTTTTTTATAATAATAATATTTATAATAATAGTAATTATCAAGAATTGGAGGAGAAAAAAAATACATTTGCTAGAAAAGCATTAGTAACTTCATTTTTCTTTTTTAATCCAACCCATAAATTTTCCCCAAAATCAGTATCAAGCTTGAGTTTTGAAGGACTCTATTTATTTCCAGAACATGAACAAGTAAAAATGGATTCTGAAGATGAAGAAGAAAAAAAAAAAATAATCCAAATATTATTCGATGCAATTCGAACTGATTTGAAGGATAAATCAATAGTAAATCGAAATGGAACGGAATGTATTAAAATAAACGAAATCAGTAAAAAAGTTCCTCAATGGTCATACAAATTTATTGACGAATTAGACCAACTGAACGGAAAAATTGAAGCAGAAAATTATCAAATTCGTTCTAGAAAAGGCAAACGTGTAGTCATTTTAAATAAGTCTAAATTTTTTAAGAAAAACAATACTTATAGTGATACTGGAGATACGGATAATACTAAAAAAAAAAAAAGCGAATTGGCTTTAATACGTTATTCACAACAATCGGATTTTCGGCGAGATATAGTAAAAGGATCTATACGTGCTCAAAGGCGTAAAATAGTTATTTGGAAATTTTTTCAAAAAAGTGTGCATTCCCCTCTTTTTTTGGATAAAATTGAGAAACCTTTATTCTTTTTTTTTGTTGATAGTATCAAGTCAATGAAAATATTTTTTATGTTAAAAAGTTGGATGCAAAAAAAGATAGAATTTCTAATTTCTAATTATACAAAGGAAAAAGCAAAAGAAAGTTCGAAAAAAGAAGAGAAAAAAAAAAAAAATGAGGAAAAAAGACGTATAGAAATAGCAGAAGCCTGGGATAGCATTATATTTGCTCAAGCAATAAGGGGTGTTTTATTAATAACCCAATCGATTCTTAGAAAATATATTATATTACCTTCATTGATAATAATTAAAAATGTTGTTCGTATACTATTTTTTCAATTTCCCGAATGGTCAGAAGATTTTAGGGATTGGAAAAGAGAAATGTATATTAAATGTACGTATAATGGGGTTCAATTATCCGAAACAGAATTTCCAAAAAAATGGCTAACAGACGGTATTCAGATAAAGATATTATTTCCTTTTCGTCTAAAACCTTGGCACAAATCTAAGTTACGATCCAATGAAAAGAAAAACGATCAAATGAAAAAAAGGGGGGTGAAAAAAAAGAACTTTTGTTTTTTAACAATTTGGGGAACGGAAGTAGAATTGCCCTTTTCTGGTTCTACTCAAAATCGATTTTCTTTTTTTGATCCTATTTTTAAAGAACTAAAAAAAAAAATGAAAAAATTTCAGTTTTTCATTTTTCTAGTTCTAAAAGCTTTAAGTGAAAAACTGAAATTTTTTATAAATATCTTAAAAGAAAAAGCAAAATGGATCATCAAAAGTATTCTCAAAAGGATTCTATTTCTAACGAAAAAAATAAAACAATTTTCCAAATTTCTTAAATTTAAATTAAAAAAAATAGATGAATTGAGCGAAAGCAAAAAAGATTCAACAATCGGTAACAACAGTCCAACGATTTCCGAAGCAACCATTCCAATCCAATCTATAAAAAATTTGGCAAATTCTTCAGTGAAAAAAAAAAAAATAAAGGATCTGAATGCTAAAAGAAAAGAAGTTTTAAAAAAAATAGAAAAAATAAAAAAAGAAAATAAGAAAAGAGGGCTTATAATTTCAGAGACAAATATTAACTCGAACAAAACTATTTATGGCATTAAAAGGATCGAATTAAAAAACAAAAATTTGGAAATATTAGAAAGAAGAAGAAATATTCGATTAACTCGTAAATCACATCCGTTTTTTAAATTTTTCACGAAAAGGCCATACATAGATATCTTTCTATATATCTTTTGTATTCCTAGGATCAATACACAACTTTTTCTTGAATCAACAAAAAAAAAATGGAATAAATCCATTTACACTAATGAAATAAATGCAGAAAGAATCGAAAAAAAAAATCAAAATATAATTCGCTTTATTTCGATTCTACACAAATTTTTTAATACTAGGAATACAAATTCACAGAATTCTTGTGATGTCTCCCTTTTATCACAAGCATATGTATTTTTAAAATTATTACAAACCCGAATTATTAACATATATAAGTTAAGATCTGTTTTTGAATATCATGAAAATTTTTTTTTTCTTAAAAATGAAATAAAGGATTCTTTTTTTGGAGTACAGGGAATATTTCATTCGAAATCAAAACATAAGAACTCTCCCAATTCTGTAATAAATCAATGGACAAATTGGTTAAAGGATCATTATCAATATGACTTATCCCAAAGCAGATGGTCCAGATTAGTACCTCAAAAATGGAAAAATAAGATCACTGAATGTCGCGTAGCGCAAAATAAAGATTTAACCAAATATAATTCATATGAAAAAAACCGATTAATTCTTTACAAAGAACAACAAGTAGGTGCGTTAAAAAAAAAAAAAATTAGAAAACAATATAGATATGATCTTTTATCCTATAACTTTATCAATTATGCGGATAAGAAAGACTCCTATATTTATGGATATAAATCCCTATTTCAAGCAAATAAAAATAAAGGGATTTATTCGAATTACAACGCGCATAAAAAAGAATTCTTTGATATAATAGGTAATATTTTTATCAGGAATTATATAGCGGAAGACACTATTATAGATATGAAAAAAAACCTGGATAGAAAGTATTTCAATTGGGCGGGAATCAATATAGAAATACTAAATCGTTCTATATCGAATCCGGAATTTTGGTTCTTTTCAAAATTTGTGATATTTTATAATGCATATAGGGATAACCCATGGATCATACCAATCAAATTACTTTTTTTACATTTTAATATAAATCCAAATATTAGTGAAAATAAAGATAACATTACTAGAAAGAAAAAAATAATCGATATCTATGGACCATCGAAAAAAAATAAATCTCTTGAATTGGAGTTAGAGACTCGAAATGGAGCAAAAGCATTATACGCTGATCAAATAAATCTTGAAATACCTCTCTCAAACCAAGAAAAAGATTTTGTAAGATCAGGCAATGAAAAGAATATTAAGGGTATAAAGAAAAAGAAAGACAAGAACAAGATAGAGGCAGAACTAAATTTCTTACTAAGAAATTTTTTGACTTTACATTTGAACTGGAAGAATTTCTTAGGTCAAAGAATATTAAAAAATGTCAAAGTATATTGTCTCCTGATTAGATTGAAAAAGTTAAGAGAAATTACAATAGCCTCTATTCAAAGAGGAGAGCTAGGTCTAGATATTATGATGATTCAAAATCAAAAGAATTTCATTCTTCAAGACTTAAGAAAAAATAAAAAATTTATGAAAAAAGAAATATTTGTTATAGAACCAGTTCGTTTATCGAAAAAAAGTAATAAACAATTTCTTATGTATCAAATCGTGAGTCTTTCATTAATTCATAAGAATAAGCGCAAAATTTATCAAAAATACCCAGAAAAAGGTTATGTTAATAAGAAAAATTTGGATAAATACATTACAAGAACAAGAAATCAAAGGGTAACAGAAAAAAAGAATTATGATTTACTTGTTCCTGAAAATATTTTATCCACTAGACGTCGTAGAGAATTGAGAATTCTAATTTGTTTAAATCCAAATAATATAAATAGTATACATAGAAACACAATATTTTATAATGAAAATAAAGTCCATAATTGTTTTCAAGTTTTGACTAAAAACCATATATATCTTGAGAAAGAAAAAAAAAAACTAATGAATTTCAAAATTTTTCTTTGGCCAAATTATCGATTAGAAGATTTGTCTTGTATAAATCGCTATTGGTTTTATACCCATAATGGAAGCCGTTTCAGTATAGTAAGAATACATATGTATCCTCGATTGAAAATTCGTTAATCAAAATTTGTCTTCATAATATATACCATAATATATATATGGTATATACATAACATAGATACAGACACGCATTGTGAGATTGACATAAATTAAATGAAGTATCCATTAGATCAAAAAAAAAAATCGGCGAAATCCTCTTTTCTTTTTTAAGTATACAATTTTTTTGTGGTGAATCAATAAAAATAGTCTTTTTTATATCTATTTAATTTAAATTTTAAAATTGGATTGATTAAATTAATAAGAATTAATTTGATTGTAAAAAAAATTATTAAGGAAATTCAGATTTATATAATTCAAAATTAGTGTCATTATTATTACTGATCAATAAAAATATCTATAAAGAGCGAGGAGAGGGAAAAACTTTCAATTTTTTATGGTAAAAAATGCATTTATACCTGTTATTTCACAAGAAAAAAAAGAAGAAAACCCGGGATCGGTTGAATTTCAAGTATTCAATTTTACCAATAGAATACGAAGACTTACTTCACATTTTGAATTGCACCGAAAAGACTATTTATCTCAAAGAGGTTTACGTAAAATTCTGGGAAAACGGCAACGATTACTGTCTTATTTGTCAAAGAAAGATAGAATACGTTATAAAAAATTAATAAATCAGTTTGATATTCGAGAGTCCAAAATTCGTTAAATTGAAGAGTAATTCTCAATTATTCGATTTATTAGATCTTGAATTTTGATGAACTTTTTTTTAAGCGATTCATATAAAAATGAATCGAGGAAAAACCTATGAATATCTTAACTACAAGAAAGGACTTCATGATAGTTAATATGGGCCCTCACCACCCATCAATGCATGGTGTTCTTCGACTTATTGTTACTCTAGATGGCGAAGATGTTATTGATTGTGAACCAATATTGGGTTATTTACACAGGGGAATGGAAAAAATAGCGGAAAATCGAACAATTATACAATATCTGCCTTATGTAACACGTTGGGATTATTTAGCTACTATGTTCACAGAAGCAATAACTGTAAACGGACCAGAACAATTGGGAAATATTCAAGTACCTAAAAGAGCCAGTTATATCCGAGTAATTATGTTGGAGTTGAGTCGTATAGCTTCTCACCTATTATGGCTAGGGCCTTTTATGGCAGATATTGGTGCACAAACCCCCTTCTTCTATATTTTCAGAGAAAGAGAATTAATTTATGATCTATTTGAAGCTGCGACGGGCATGAGAATGATGCATAATTTTTTTCGTATTGGAGGGGTAGCGACTGATTTACCTTATGGTTGGATAGATAAATGTTTTGATTTCTGCGATTATTTTTTAACAAGGATTGTTGAATATCAAAAACTTATTACCCGAAATCCTATTTTTTTAGAACGGGTTGAAGGGGTAGGGGTTGTTGATGGAAAGGAAGTAATAAATTGGGGTTTATCGGGACCGATGCTTCGAGCTTCCGGAATCCAATGGGATTTACGTAAAATTGATAATTATGAATGTTACGAAGAATTGGATTGGGAAGTTCAATGGCAAAAAGAAGGAGATTCATTAGCTCGTTATTTAGTTCGAATCGGTGAAATGATGGAATCCATAAAAATTATTCAACAGGCTTTGGAAGGAATTCCTGGTGGGCCATATGAAAATTTAGAAATCCGCTCCTTTGATAGAGAAAAAGAGCCAGAATGGAATGATTTTGAGTATCGATTTATTAGTAAAAAACCGTCTCCGACTTTTGAATTGCCAAAACAAGAACTTTATGTAAGAATTGAGGCCCCCAAGGGAGAATTAGGGATTTTTCTAATAGGAGATCAAAATGGTTTTCCTTGGAGATGGAAAATTCGTCCACCGGGTTTTATCAATTTGCAAATTCTTCCTCAATTAGTTAAAAGAATGAAATTGGCCGATATTATGACAATACTAGGTAGCATAGATATTATTATGGGAGAAGTTGATCGTTGAAATGATAATTGATATAACAGAAATACAAGATATGCATTTTTTTTTCAGATTGGAATCCTTTAAAGAGGTATATGGAATTATATGGGTATCTTCCCCTATTTTTATTCTTGTATTGGGAATTACAATAAGTGTACTAGCAATTGTATGGTTAGAAAGAGAAATATCCGCCGGGATACAACAGCGTATTGGACCTGAATACACCGGTCCTTTTGGAGTTCTTCAAGCTTTAGCAGACGGAACAAAATTACTTTTCAAAGAAAATCTTATTCCATCTAGAGGAGATATTCGTTTATTCAGTATAGGACCATCCATATCAGTCATATCAATTATAATAAGCTATTCGGTAATCCCTTTTGGCTATAACTTTGTTTTATCTGATCTGAATATTGGTGTTTTTTTATGGATTGCTATTTCGAGTATTGCTCCCATTGGACTTCTTATGTCAGGATATGGGTCAAATAATAAATATTCCTTTTTGGGTGGTCTACGAGCAGCTGCTCAATCGATTAGTTATGAAATACCATTAGCTCTATGTGTGTTATCGATATCTCTACGTGCGATTCGTTAAGACAAATATTTTTCGTTCGATACTATTGATATACTTCTTTCTTTATAGTATAAATAGTATAAGGAGGTTAATAAATGGAATATATGTATTCCATTTATTTTTTTATTTATTCGGATTGAATAATTTAATCAGATAGTTATATGAGTGCAATAAAACAGCTTCTATTGAATATAATTTATGAATACTATATTACTTATAGTTAATAGAAAGTATGATGATTTAAAATTGCAGTAAAAATATTGAGTCTCATTTTCTATGTATAAGAATTAAGTGAAAAAAATGAATTAAATTATAAGTAGAAGTGGTCGTTTATCCCAAGGTTGGTTGATTAGTCATCCTGTCTTGAAGCGGGTACAAAAGACCCACTTTTTTTATTTTCAATATCATTAATATATATTACCATATATTAAATATATTAACATAAATTAAGGGATTAATAAAAAAATGAATGGATGGTTAGAAACACCAAGATACACAAAGGATTAGTAACGTATATTTTAAAAAATATCCAAAAGAACATTTTTGAATAATAGAAAAAAGAATACTAATTGGGGCTTTAAGCTGGTAGAAAAAAGAAAGTAGTACTCCCCACAATTCCGATCCAGAGTATCCTTCTATCCACTAATTAAATAAATGACTATCAGAAACGAAATAATCCTTTAATTTTTTTCTTAAGTCCCTTTATTTATCATACTTACATAAAAAAAGAATAGGTTAAGAACGAAAAAAAAGGGATCCCCTTTTTCTCTTTTGTCTTATATCCATATTTGTGGAGATAAAATTCATGTCATAATTTGGAAAACGAACATGTAATTCTTTTTCGTAATCGAAAACCATTAGGGAGTTATTGATAATTCTAAAAGAGTATTTTATGGAAGAATTTAGTTATTACTCAACAAATTGAATTTTGGATTTGTTAAGGGATGAGATCAATTCAGACGTACCTTAATTGTATTATTTATTTATTAAATTATTTATTAAATAAAAATTTATTAAATAAATATTAAATAAAATGTATTTTTCTTTATTAATATTAATTTTTTTATTAATTAATATTAATTTTTTTATTAAGACAGACAGAATTCAATTGGTTTAATTCAGAACCGTCCAATAAAATAAAATGGAATCTTATATACCTTAGGGATATATCAAGCGATAAATAAATGGCTCGGTCTGTAGATTTTTTGAAGGCTTTAAAAAGGAGCCGTATGAGGTAAAAATCTCATGTACGGTTCTGTAATAGAGATGGGAACAGTAATGTTATCACCGACTAGGATTATCAAACAGTTTAAGTACAGTTGATATAGTTGATGCTCAATCAAAGTATGGTTTTTGGGGATGGAATTTGTGGCGTCAACCTATGGGTTTCATCGTTTTTATAATTTCTTCCCTAGCAGAATGTGAAAGATTGCCTTTTGATTTACCAGAAGCGGAAGAAGAATTAGTAGCCGGTTATCAAACCGAATATTCGGGTATCAAATTTGGTTTATTTTACATTGCTTCCTATTTAAACCTATTAATTTCTTCCCTATTTGTAACAGTTCTTTACTTGGGTGGTTCAAATATCTCTATTCCGTACATATTCGTTTCTGAATTTTTTGAAATAAATAAAGCATATGGGGTTTTTGTAACGATAATTGGTATTTTTATTACACTAGCTAAAACTTTTTTATTTTTATTTGTTTCTATCACAACAAGATGGACTTTGCCTAGGCTAAGAATAGATCAATTATTAAATCTTGGGTGGAAATTTCTTTTACCAATTTCTCTTGGTAATTTATTATTAACAACTTCGTCTCAACTGTTTTCATTATAAAAAATGGATTTTCTATATTAAAAACTCGTATCAAACAAGAGAAAGAAAAAACTATTCAGAGATATTCACGATATGTTCCTTATGGTAACTGGATTCATAAATTATGGTCAACAAACAGTCCGAGCTGCAAGGTACATTGGTCAAGGTTTCATGATAACCTTATCTCACGCAAATCGTTTACCAGTAACTATTCAATATCCTTATGAAAAAATAATCACATCAGAACGTTTTCGTGGTCGAATACATTTTGAATTTGATAAATGCATTGCTTGTGAAGTATGTGTTCGTGTATGTCCCATAGATCTACCCGTTGTTGATTGGAAACTCGAAACGGATATTCGAAAGAAACGATTGCTTAATTACAGTATTGATTTCGGAATCTGTATATTTTGTGGTAACTGTATTGAGTATTGTCCAACAAATTGTTTATCAATGACTGAAGAATATGAACTTTCGACTTATGATCGCCACGAATTGAATTATAATCAAATTGCTTTGGGCCGTTTACCAGTGTCAGTAATTGATGATTATACAATTCGAACGATTCAAATAAAATTATAAATTATTGATAATTAAATAAAATTCTTCTGAAAACGAAAATTATAGAATATAAATCAAATCCTATATTATACATCTACTTCTTTTATTTTTTTAATTTTGTTTTTCATTTTCTAGTTTGAAATGACTCTTTCACATAAAGAAAAGAATGGAATGATATTGATTCGATAATAACGCTACCTATAGCAATTTACATTTTTTATCTTAGCATCTTTTCTTATCTTAGGATTTGGTTGAATTCAATGCGGAGAGAATTTTAGTATTTCATATGTAAATTTTTTTCCTGGTCATATCAATAAGGTCATGAAATTTCGATTTATTTATCTCTAATTTTACATATAATGGATTTGCCTGAACCGTTACATGATTTTCTTTTAGTCTTTTTGGGATCAGGTCTTATATTAGGAAGTCTAGGAGTAGTATTATTTACGAATCCAATTTTTTCTGCTTTTTCGTTGGGACTGGTTCTTGTTTGTATATCTTTATTCTATATTTTAGCAAACTCCCATTTTGTAGCTGCATCACAGCTACTTATTTACGTGGGCGCTATAAATGTTTTAATCATATTTGCTGTGATGTTCATGAATGGTTCAGAATATTACCAAGATTTTCATCTTTGGACCGTTGGGGACGGAATTACTTTGATGGTTTGTACAAGTATTTTTGTTTCACTAATAACTACTATTCTAGATACAGCATGGCATGGGATTATTTGGACTACAAGACTAAATCAGATTATAGAGCAAGATTTGATAAGTACTAGTCAACAAATTGGAATTCATTTATCAACAGATTTTTTTCTTCCATTTGAACTCATTTCAATAATTCTTTTAGTTGCTTTGATAGGTGCAATTGTTGTGGCTCGCCAATAAAAAATTTTTAGAACTAACAATATAAGTCAAAATAAAATTTTGTTAGATTTTATCACATTTATTTTCGTTGAATTCTATGTGAACGTAAAATAGTATTTATGTAGAAAATCGTTTTTTATTGCCAATATATTATCTTTTTTTTGTTGTAGACTTATTATATTCTTTAGTCAATAAAATCCGTTGAATTCTCGTTCATATTGAAATGAATAAAAATTGATAAGGAGTTGGTCAATGATATTTGAGCATGCACTTGTTTTGAGTGCTTATTTATTTTCTATAGGTATCTATGGGTTGATCACAAGTCGAAATATGGTTAGAGCCCTTATGTGTCTTGAACTTATACTGAATGCAGTTAATATAAATCTCGTAACCTTTTCTGATTTTTTTGATAGTCGCCAATTAAAAGGAAATATTTTTTCAATTTTTGTTATAGCTGTTGCAGCCGCTGAAGCAGCTATCGGACCGGCTATTGTTTCCTCTATTTATCGTAATAGAAAATCAACTCGTATCAATCAATCGAATTTGTTGAATAAATAGTATTACTCATAAAAAAGTCGAATTTGTAATAGTGTGTGTACTATTAACCAATTCAAATTGGCATATATGATATATATGATGTTTGCAAAAAGAAACATAAGAAATCAAAGTATCTTGGTTCTATTATGTTATTATTAATTAATCTATTAAGTAGATTTTGATTAGCAAAATTCTGATAAATCATTGATTCATCTGGTGGAATATATATAAATAAATATGTACTATATATATATTTATATATAATTATAATTCGTTTACGACTTTACTAGATCGAAAGTGGTGAATTTTTGATGTTCAAGGATTATGATCCAATGTCACATTCAGTAAAGATTTATGACACATGTATAGGATGTACTCAATGTGTCCGAGCCTGCCCGACAGATGTTTTAGAAATGATACCTTGGGATGGATGTAAAGCTAAACAAATTGCTTCTGCCCCAAGAACAGAGGACTGTGTTGGTTGTAAAAGGTGTGAATCCGCCTGTCCGACGGATTTCTTAAGTGTTAGAGTTTATTTATGGCATGAAACAACTCGAAGCATGGGTCTAGCTTATTGATACGTTTCAAAAAGAACCACACACACAAGTACTTTTTTTTTTACTGGTAAAAACCCGCGCTCAAACTACAAAAGATTTGTTTTTGAGCGCGGGTTTTTCTAGTCTAAGTATATCTTATTTTTATCACGAATTATTTTCCTTGGTTAACAATAATTGTAGTTTTGCCAATAGCCGGGGGTTCCTTAATTTTCTTATTCCCGCATAAAGGAAATAAGAAAATTAAGTGGTATACTATTTGTATATGTTTAATGGATCTCCTTCTAACAGCCTATGCATTTTGTTATCATTTCGAATTGGATGATCCACTAATTCAATTGACAGAAAATTATAAATGGATTCATTTTTTTGACTTTTACTGGAGATTTGGAATAGATGGACTCTCTATAGGACCCATTTTATTGACAGGATTCATTACTACTTTAGCTACGTTAGCGGCTCAGCCGGTTACTCGAGAATCCCAATTATTTTATTTCCTGATGTTAGCAATGTATAGTGGTCAAATAGGAACATTTTCTTCTCGAGACATTTTACTTTTTTTCATCATGTGGGAATTAGAATTAATTCCCGTTTATCTACTTTTATCCATGTGGGGTGGAAAAAAACGTTTGTATTCAGCTACAAAATTTATTTTGTACACGGCAGGAAGTTCTGTTTTTTTATTATTGGGAATTCTAGGTATGAGTTTCTATAGTTCGAATGAACCAACATTAAATTTGGAATTATTAACTAATCAATCATATCCCATATCGCTAGAAATAATATTCTATATGGGATTTCTTATTGCTTTTGCTGTCAAATCACCAATTATACCCTTACATACGTGGTTACCTGACACCCATGGAGAGGCGCATTACAGCACTTGTATGCTTTTAGCCGGAATATTATTAAAAATGGGAGCATACGGGTTGGTTCGAATCAATATGGAATTGTTATCTCACGCTCATTCTATATTTTGCCCCTGGTTAATGCTATTAGGTTCAATTCAAATAATCTATGCAGCTTCAACATCTCTTGGTCAACGTAATTTAAAAAAAAGAATAGCTTATTCTTCGGTATCTCATATGGGTTTTTTAATTTTAGGAATTGGCTCTATAAGCGATACAGGTCTCAACGGGGCTATTTTACAAATAATCTCCCATGGATTTATTGGCGCTGCGCTTTTTTTCTTAGCGGGAACTAGTTATGATAGACTGCGTCTTCTTTATCTCGACGAAATGGGTGGAATGGCTATCCCAATGCCAAAAATATTTACGATTTTCACTATCTTATCGATGGCTTCTCTTGCATTGCCAGGCATGAGTGGTTTTGTTGCAGAATTGATAGTCTTATTAGGAATAATTACCAGCCAAAAATATCTTTTAGTCACAAAAATACTAATAACTTTTGTAACAGCAATTGGAATGATATTAACTCCTATTTATTCATTATCTATATTACGTCAAATGTTCTATGGATACAAGATTTTTAATACACCAAATTCTTATTTTTTTGATTCGGGGCCACGAGAATTATTTATTTCAATTTCTATCCTTATACCCGTTATAAGTATTGGTATTTATCCAGATTTTATTTTTTCATTTTCGACTGACAAAGTTGAAGCTATTCTATCTAATTTTTTATAGATAGTTTTCACAAATAAATGAAAAAAATCTAAAAAGAAGAAAGAAATCCTATGTACAATACAAATATATATATATTTGTATTGTATGAATTATGTATTAATTTATGTATTAAATGTATTAAAAAAAAAATGAATTTGAATTTTAATTGAATATGTTCGTTCTTTGTGAGAACCCTTTAAATCAAGTAATGCGGGAGTGATTCAAGGGGTTCTCTATCATTTATTGGAATTTTTCTTTGTTAGTTATTATATATATATTTATTATATATATTTTTGTTTTCTGTATTTATATTTGTAAAGTTGTTTCTCCACTTTAGTTCAATTAGATATAAATGAACCATAACTATGTAGTCCTATTCCTAAAAGATTTATCCCTAAATAACATACCCAAATTATAAAAAAACCCATAGAAGCCACTATCGAAGAGTTTATATATTCTAATTTTGGATTTTTTCTAGTATGTAAATAAATTGCGAATATAGTCCAAGTAATAAAAGCCCAAGTTTCTTTTGGATCCCAATTCCAATATGACCCCCATGCCTCATTAGCCCATACTGCTCCTGAAATAAGACCTATTGTTAAAAAGATAAAACCTAGACTAATAGTACGGTAACCCCAACGATCCAATTGTTGAATAAATTGAGATCTATAATAATTTCTATAGGATGAAAAAGAAGTTTTTTGTAAAACATCATTTTTTTCATTGATGTTCATGTAATTTTTTTCATTCATATTCATGTATTTAATTTCGGCAAAAGAAAACGATTCATTTATTAAAAAAAACAAATTCTTGCTTTTACCAAAGAGTTCTTGGAATGTAATCACTAAAATAGCCACTGCTAATAATGATCCACATATAAGAGTTGCATAACCCAATATCATCATACTTACGTGCATCATTAACCAATAGGACTGTAAAGCAGGTACTAATATTATGGATTCGTTCATTTTTCTTAAAAGACCTGAAGTAGCAAAGACTTGGGTAAAAATAACACTTGGTGCAATTATTGTATTTAAATAGTAGTTTTTATGTTTTTTGAAGCAAGGAACCATATAAAAAATGGAAAAAGTCCAGGAAAGAAACATTAATGATTCATATAAATCACTAAACGGTAAATGGCCCGAAAAAGCCCAACGAGTAACTAACAATCCCGTTATACAAAAAAAGGTTATTATCATGCCTTTTTTGTACGAATCATATAATCCTATGATTTCATTGACTAATAATAAGGTTATCAAATGAATTGAAATTAAAATGGATACGACCGAAAACGATATATGAGTTAATATATGCTCTAAAGTTGAAAATACCATCATATATAATGAAAAAATCTAAATACTAGGAATAGAAATAAGAATTGAGTTCATTATAGGGACTCTTTTTTTTTTAAGATAAGATATCATGCCGCTACTCGGACTCGAACCGAGATGCTCTAGCACTGCTTCCTAAGAGCAGCGTGTCTACCAATTTCACCATAGCGGCTTACTCAAGATCATAATAATTAAATTTTAGTCAATTGTCGAGATTCAAAGAATCAATTAAAGTACAATATTTGTTTACTAAGTATTAAATAAAGAATTTAAAGAATTTTATTCGAAAATCTATTAAAAATAGATATTTCAATACTTTTCTTATTATTCTATATTCTTATTACAAATATATATATTTTTCTTATAAATGTAAAAAAAAATGGATTAAAATATATTATAAATAATTATAATTAAATAATTATAATCAAATTATTATGTTTATGTTAAATGACTCCTTTTTTTTTATTTCATTTTCTGAATATAACTGAATATAAAGAAGTGTATTTCAATTTTTTTATTTTCCACTGAAAATAAAAAAGCGCACTTCTATATCAAAAATGGAACACTACATTCAAAGGATTTTTTTATTAGAATATATATAATGTAAATATCGTAAATTAATACTATACTTAAATTAATACTATATTCGAAATTAATACTATAATTAGATATTAAATTTATATTAGTATTTTTTTATTTAAGAATATTCATTGAATCCAGTTAATTGAAATTATTCTAACGTTTGTATTTGTTACAAAAAAAGCTTTTTGAATTCCCTGTAAAAATGGATTGCGCTAATGAAAAAGCTTTCAATGTTGTCCAATATCCTTTCTTTTTCCATAAAGTGTTCCGAATAAGTTTTTTTGATATAGAAGTGCGCTTTTTTGGAACTGCCATAAAATTTGTATAGTTTTTCATTGTTATATAGTTCTATGTGAAAGACATTTTTCTCTTAACTGAAAAGGAATCTCTCTTTAATTAGTCATATATCTTATCTATCTTAATTCCCATTTTTTGTTTCCTATTAAAAAAAGTAAAACATTGAATATTATAACCCTTTTTTTATTTTTCCAAACATCGATATTTTTTATTGTAATCGAAAATAGTAAAAAATACTAAATTAGTAAAAAAATAAAAAAATGAACCAATGGTTTTTTTCAAAAAAAAAAATTATTATTGAGTCATGTCATATGAATTTTTTTTTATTCATGATTCATATCAAAATAAACAAATGTTCTTAGTTTTGGTGTAATTAATAATTTGATTTTATCTCGACTCTATACATAAAATTCGAATTAAAAAAATTTATTTTTAACTAGGAATCTAGTTATCGTTCCATTTGGAATTTATACTTTGTAGTATTCAAAATATTTTACAAAGATTCAAAATAATTAATAATAGATCATTCTATTTAAATTCTATGTTTATTTTTTTATTAACCGAACCCCTTCTTTACAAAAGAGATAAAAAACCAACGAATAAGAAACAAAATTCATTAGAATCGGAATTTTTTTGTTTATTGTATGGAATATACATATCAATATTCATGGATTATACCTTTTATTCCATTTCCAGTCCCTATGTTAATAGGAGTGGGACTTCTACTTTTTCCGACGGCAACAAAAAATATGCGTCGTGTGTGGGCTTTTCCTAGTATTTTCTTGTTAATTCTAGTTATGATTTTTTCGATTGATCTGTCTATTCATCAAGTCAATAATAGTTCTTTTTATCAATATATATGGTCTTGGACCATAAATAATGATCTTTCTTTAGAGTTTGGGTACTTGATCGATTCACTTACGTCTATTATGTCAATATTAATTACTACTGTTGGCATTCTCGTTCTTATTTATAGTGATAACTATATGTCTCATGATCAAGGATATTTGAGATTTTTTGCTTATATGATTCTTTTTAATATTTCAATGCTGGGATTAGTTACCAGTTCGAATTTGATACAAATTTATGTTTTTTGGGAATTGGTTGGAATGTGTTCTTATTTATTAATAGGCTTTTGGTTCACACGTCCTATTGCCGCAAATGCTTGTCAAAAAGCATTTGTAACTAATCGTGTAGGAGATTTTGGTTTATTATTGGGAATTTTAGGTCTTTATTGGATAACCGGTAGTTTGGAATTTAGGGATTTGTTTCAAATAATAAATAACTTGATTTATAAAAATGAGATTAATGTTTTTTTTGTTACTTTGTTTGCCCTCTTGCTATTTTGTGGTTCAGTCGCTAAATCCGCCCAATTTCCTCTTCATGTGTGGCTACCTGATGCTATGGAAGGACCTACTCCTATTTCCGCCCTTATACATGCTGCTACTATGGTAGCGGCGGGAATTTTTCTTGTAGCTCGGCTTCTTCCTCTTTTCATAGTTCTACCCGCAATAATGAATGGAATAGCTCTTATAGGTATAATAACAGTAATATTAGGAGCTACTTTAGCTATTGCTCAAAAAGATATTAAGAAAAATTTGGCCTATTCCACAATGTCTCAATTGGGTTATATGATGTTAGCTTTAGGTATGGGATCCTATCGAGCCGCTTTATTTCATTTGATTACTCATGCTTATTCAAAAGCATTGTTGTTTTTAGGATCTGGGGCCATTATTCATTCAATGGAAGCTGTTGTTGGATACTCTCCAGCTAAAAGTCAAAATATGGTTCTTATGGGTGGTTTAACAAAACATGTACCAATTACAAAAACTGCTTTTTTAGTGGGTACACTTTCTCTTTGTGGTATTCCACCTTTTGCCTGTTTTTGGTCTAAGGATGAGATTCTTAATGATAGTTGGTTGTATTCACCCATTTTCGCAATAATAGCTTGTTCCACAGCAGGATTAACCGCATTTTATATGTTTCGGATCTATTTACTTGTTTTTGAAGGATATTTAAACGTTCATTTTCTAAATTTCAATGGAAAAAAAAATAGTGCATTCTATTCAATATCTTTATGGGGGAAAAAAAAAGTAAACCATAAATTAAAAAATAAAAATTTTTTCTTACCTTTATTAAGAATAAATAATAATGAAATGACTTCTTTTTTTATCCGGAAAACATATCCACATCGAATTAATCAGAATGTCAAAAACATAACACGTCTTTTTTTTGATATTACCCGTTTTGGTACTAAAAAAACTACTTGTTTATATCCTCAGGAATCGGATAATACTATGCAATTTTCTATGCTTATTTTAGTTTTCTTTACTTTATTTGTTGGGACCATAGGAATTTCTTTCAGCCAAAGCGGAAAGGATTCGGATATATTATCCAAATTGTTAATTCCGTTTATAGACCTTTTACATAAAAATGAAAAAAATTTAGTGGATTGGTATGAATTTTTGACAAACGCAACTTTTTCGGTGATTCTAACCTTTGTTGGAATATTTATAGCATCTTTTTTTTACAAACCTATTTACTCAGATTTACAAAATTTGAATTTATTAAATTTATTTGAAAAAGGTGTTCCTAATAAAATGGTTATCGATAATTTAAAAAATGTCATATATGATTGGTCATATAATCGTGGTTATATAGATATTTTTTATGAAATATTTTTAATTACGAGTGTAAGAAAATTAGTTAAATTCAATTATTTTTTTGATAAAAAAATAATTGATGGAATTCCAAATGGAATAGGTATTACAAGTTTTTTTATGGGAGAGACTATCAAATATGTAGGAGGTGGGCGAATTTCTTCGTATATCTTATTGTATGTATTATATTTACTAATCTTTATACTGATTTGGTATTCTTTAGATATTTACTAA